TAAAAATAAGCTAAAATAAGCTTTTGGGTTCATACCCCAAATATAAAGGAAACCCCTTTTTTTTAAATAATAAAGTGCCTGATAAAAGGATTATTCTGATAGGATAAATTATGTAATTTTTTACCTTTATTATATTTTATAGAATTAAACTATATCTAATAATTTCAAAAATTATTGTGCATCTTACACTAAAATATAATATATATATATATATATATATATATATATATGCATGAATTTAAATTTCATTTAAAGATTAAATTCTTATTTTAAATTTTATTTTTAATTAATTCTAATAAAATATTTTTTTTTTTTATTTTATTTTTTAGTACTATAATTTCCATTTCTTCTAATTCTTGATTAGGATGTTGAATTGGCCTAGAAATTAATTTATTAAGCTTTATCCCCTTAATCTCCAACCCCAATAATTTATTAAATTCCGAAGCTTCATTAAAATATTTCTTAACTCAATCAATTGCATCAATTAATTTTTTATTTTCTATTTTATTAAAATTATTATTTTTAAAAAATTTTTTTTTCAATGATTTATTTTCTGTCATAATTAACTCTTCTTTATTAATAAAAATAGGATCAATTCCTTTTCACTTTTGATTTCCTAACATTATAGAAGGTTTATCTTGATTAAATTGTTTTATTTTAATAACTTGACAAAAAATTTCTCCTATAATTCTTTTATCTTATTATTTAAACATTTATTTTATTTCTATCATTATAATTTTTAATTGTATTATTGGAGTAATTGGTAGATTCAATCAAAATTCAATTCGTAAATTAATAGCTTTTTCTTCAACTAATAACTTAGGTTGAATATTATCTTCTTTAATAATTAGTGAATCAATTTGATTACTATTTTTTTCTATATATTCATTTTTAACTATAATTATATGTTATATATTTTATTTAATTAATATTTTTTTTATTAATCAATTATTTAATTTTAATATAAATTTTTTTTTAAAAATTTTTATTTTAATTAATTTTTTATCATTAGGAGGATTACCACCTTTTTTAGGATTTTTTTCTAAATGAATAGTTATTAACTTTCTAATTATAAATAACTTATTTATTATTTCTTTTTTTTTTATTATATCAAGATTAATCTTAATTTTCGTATATATTCGTATTATTTATTCTTCTCTCTTATTTTATTCATTTAAACTGAAATGATTTAAAATTTTTATTAAAAATAAACATATTATTTTTATTAATTTTCTTAGTTTTATTTCCCTAACAGGAATAATTTTTAGAACTTTTTTTTTTATCTAAGGTTTTAAGTTAAATAAACTAATAATCTTCAAAATTATTTATAAAGAAAATTTCTTTAAGCCTTAGAAAATTTTTCAACTTAAAATTTGCAATTTTATATCATTATTTTTGAATATAAGACTTAATAAAAGAGATAATTCTCGTTAATAAATTTACAATTTATCGCTTAAACTCAGCCATTTTATTCTTATTAGCGAAAATGACTTTTTTCTACAAATCATAAAGATATTGGTACCCTATATTTTATTTTTGGTATTTGAGCAGGAATAGTAGGAACATCTCTTAGTCTTTTAATTCGTTCAGAATTAGGAACACCTAATTCTTTAATTGGAGATGATCAAATTTATAACACAATTGTTACAGCTCATGCATTTATTATAATTTTTTTTATAGTTATACCTATTATAATTGGGGGATTTGGTAATTGATTAGTCCCTTTAATATTAGGAGCTCCTGATATAGCTTTCCCTCGAATAAATAATATAAGTTTTTGATTATTACCCCCTTCTCTATTACTATTAATTTCAAGAAGAATCGTGGAAAATGGAGCAGGAACTGGATGAACTGTTTATCCCCCTCTTTCTTCTAATATTGCTCATAGAGGTTCATCAGTTGATTTAGCAATTTTTTCTCTTCATTTAGCAGGAATTTCTTCTATTCTTGGAGCTATTAATTTTATTACAACAATTTTAAATATACGTATTAATAATATATCATTTGATCAAATACCTTTATTTGTCTGAGCTGTAGGTATTACTGCTCTTTTATTACTTTTATCTTTACCTGTATTAGCAGGTGCTATTACTATACTTTTAACAGATCGAAATTTAAATACTTCTTTCTTTGATCCAGCTGGAGGTGGGGATCCAATTTTATATCAACATTTATTTTGATTTTTTGGTCATCCTGAAGTTTATATTTTAATTTTACCAGGATTTGGTATAATCTCTCATATTATTTCTCAAGAAAGAGGTAAAAAGGAAACTTTTGGTTCTTTAGGAATAATTTATGCAATAATAGCAATTGGTTTATTAGGATTTATTGTTTGAGCTCATCATATATTTACAGTTGGAATAGATATCGATACTCGTGCTTATTTTACTTCTACTACTATAATTATTGTGGTTGGTAATGGTATTAAATTTTTTAGATGATTAGCGACTATACATGGCGCTCAAATTAATTTAAGTCCTTCGATTTTATGAACAATAGGATTTGTTTTCTTATTTACTGTTGGAGGTTTAACGGGAGTAATTTTAGCTAATTCTTCTATTGATATTACTCTTCATGATACTTACTATGTTGTTGCTCATTTCCATTATGTTCTTTCTATAGGAGCTGTATTTGCTATTTTAGGAGGATTTATTCATTGATATCCTTTATTCACAGGATTAACATTAAATCCCTATCTTTTAAAAATTCAATTTATTAGAATATTTTTAGGAGTAAATTTAACTTTTTTCCCCCAACATTTTTTAGGATTAGCAGGAATACCTCGTCGATACTCAGATTACCCAGATAGATTTATATCCTGAAATATTATTTCTTCTTTAGGTTCTTATATTTCTCTTATTTCTATAATATTAATCATTATTATTATTTGAGAATCTATAATTAATCAACGAATTATTTTATTTTCTTTTAATATACCCTCATCTATTGAATGATATCGAAATACCCCTCCTGCTGAACATTCTTATAATGAATTACCTATTTTAAGTAATTTCTAATATGGCAGATTTTATGTAATGGATTTAAACCCCATTTATAAAGGATTATCCTTTTTTTAGAAATGATAACTTGATCAAATTTTAATTTTCAAAATAGTGCCTCTCCTTTAATAGAACAAATTATTTTTTTTCATGATCATACTTTAATTATTTTAATTATAATTACTATTTTAATTTCTTATTTAATAATTAATTTATTTTTTAATAAATATACTAATCGATTTTTAATTGAAGGTCAAATAATTGAATTAATTTGAACAATTATACCTGCCTTTACTTTAATTTTTATTGCTCTCCCTTCTTTACGATTACTTTATTTAATAGATGAAATTAACAACCCTTTAATTACTCTAAAATCTATTGGTCATCAATGATATTGAACATATGAATATTCTGATTTTAATAATATTGAATTTGATTCTTATATAATTCAATCCCCTTCTGATTCTAATAATTTTCGTTTATTAGATGTAGATAATCGAATTATTTTACCTGTAAATAATCAAATTCGTATTTTAGTAACAGCAACTGATGTAATTCATTCATGAACTATTCCAAGTTTAGGCGTAAAAGTAGATGCTAACCCTGGTCGTCTAAATCAAATAAGATTTTTTATTAATCGACCAGGAATTTTTTTTGGTCAATGTTCTGAAATTTGTGGAGCTAATCATAGTTTTATACCTATTGTAATTGAAAGAATTTCTATCAAAAATTTTATTAAATGAATTAATAATTATTCATTAGATGTCTGAAAGCAAGTATTGGTCTCTTAAACCATATTATAGTAATTTAGCAATTACTTCTAATGAAAGAATTAGTTAAAATATAACATAAATATGTCAAATTTAAATTATTATTAAAATAATATTCTTTTATTCCTCAAATAATACCTATTAATTGAATTTTATCTTTATTACTTTTCATCTTATTATTTATTATTTTTAATATAATAAATTATTTTATTTTTAATAATAAATATTCCTTAAATAATAACAATAAAATACATTTTTCTAAAAAAAATATTCTTTGAAAATGATAACTAATTTATTTTCAATTTTCGACCCTTCTACTAACATTTTTAATTTATCATTAAATTGATTAAGAGCAATATTAGGATTATTATTTATTCCATTTTCATTTTGATTAATCCCTAATCGTCATCAATTAATATGAACATTTATCTCTAATAAACTTCATAATGAATTTAAAATTTTATTAGGAAATAACAATAAATCTTTAGGAAGAACTTTCATTTTTATTTCTCTTTTTTTTTTTATTCTATTTAATAATTTTTTAGGTCTATTTCCTTATATTTTTACTAGAACTAGTCATTTAAATATATCCTTATCAATTTCATTAACATTTTGACTTAGTTTTATATTCTATGGATGATTAAATAATACTAAACATATATTTATTCATATAATTCCTCAAGGAACTCCTACAGTTCTTATACCATTTATAGTATTAATTGAAACAATTAGAAATATTATTCGTCCTGGAACTCTAGCAATTCGTTTAACTGCTAATATAATTACAGGTCACTTATTAATTACTTTACTTAGAAGTACCGGAAATAATTTAAATATATATTTATTATCTCTACTCATTTTTATTCAAATTATATTATTAGTTTTAGAATCAATAGTAGCTATTATTCAATCTTATGTTATTTGTATTCTTAGAGCTTTATATTCTAGTGAAGTTAACTAATGTCTTTAAATCATAATCACCCTTATCACTTAGTAGATTATAGACCTTGACCTTTAACTGGAGCTATCGGAGTTATAACTTTAGTTACTGGTCTTGTTAAATGATTCCATAATTTTAGTATAAATTTATTAATTTTAGGATATATAATTACTTTATTAACTATATTTCAATGATGACGAGATGTCTGTCGAGAAGGCACTTTTCAAGGTAAACATACTATTTTAGTCTTTAATGGATTACGTTGAGGAATAATTTTATTTATTGTTTCCGAAATTTTTTTTTTTATTTCTTTTTTTTGAGCTTTTTTTCATAAAAAATTATCTCCTAATATTGAAATTGGAGCTATTTGACCCCCAATAATAATTTTACCTTTTAACCCATTCCAAATTCCTTTATTAAATACTATTATTCTAATTTCTTCTGGAATTACTGTTACTTGAGCTCATCATGCTTTAATACAAAATAATTTTACTCAAACTTCTCAAGGCTTATTTTTTACTGTAATTTTAGGAATTTATTTTTCTATTCTCCAAGCTTATGAATATGTTGAAGCTTCTTTTACCATTGCAAACAGAATTTACGGATCAACTTTTTTTATAGCAACTGGTTTTCATGGATTACATGTTATTATTGGAACTATTTTCCTATCAATTTGTTTAATTCGACATATTAACTTTAATTTTTCTATAAATCATCATTTTGGATTTGAAGCTGCAGCATGATATTGACATTTTGTTGATGTAGTTTGATTATTTTTATATATTTCTATTTATTGATGAGGTAATTAATTATTTATATAATATATATATAGTATATTTGACTTCCAATCAAAAAGTTTAATTATAATTAATATAAATAATCATTTTAATACTTTTCATAGCAATTATCACATTTATTATTTGTTTAATTTTAATAAGTATTTCATTTATTGTATCAAAAAAATCAATTCTTGATCGAGAAAAATGTTCCCCTTTTGAATGKGGATTTGATCCTAAATCTTTATCTCGAATTCCATTTTCTTTACATTTTTTTTTAATTACAATAATTTTTCTCATTTTTGATGTTGAAATTGCATTAATTTTCCCATTAATTGTTACATTTAAAATTTCTAATCTAATTAATTGATGAAAAATTAATTTATTTTTTATTATTGTATTATTATTAGGTTTATATCATGAATGAAATCAAAATATATTAAATTGATCAAACTAATCAGGATTATAGTTTATAAAAAACCTTTGATTTGCATTCAAAAAATATTGTTATTCAATTTATCTTAAATAAGAAGCAATACTGCATTTAATTTCGACTTAAAAATATGAGATAAATTTCTCCTTATTTAAATTAATTGAAACCAAAATAGAGGTATATCACTGTTAATGATATTATTGAATAAAAATTCCAATTAGAAATATTCTATATTAAGCTTCTAACTTAATTCAAGTGATTAATAATCATTAATATTTCTTATTTATATAGTTTATTTAAAACATTACATTTTCATTGTAAAAATAATATAATTTATTTATAAATATTTAAAGATTTATCAATCACCTTAATATCTTCAATATTAAACTCTAATTAAGCTATTTAAATAAATTAAAATTAATAATATAATATTTAATATTATTCAAAAAACAAATCTAAATAAATAAATTTTAAAATTATTTATTTGATAAATTCTAGAAATTAAACTATAATTCTTCATTAATTCAACTATACCTTGACCAGAAAATATTTCTCTTCAACCTATATCAATATTTTTATATAAATTTTTTGAAAAATTTAAAATTTTATAATTAAATCCATAAACAGATAAACTAGGTATAAATCATATTAATGTAAAAAATATATTTAAATTATAAAATATTAAAAACTTATTTATTCTATAAATATTTATTAATCTAATTATTCATCCCATAAAACCTCCTATTAATCTCACATAAATTACTATTAATTTTATATTTAAAGATATGTAAATCATATAAGGATAATAAAAAATTATTCAACTTAATATTCTACCTGAAATTAACCTTATTATTAATAAAATCATTATACTTTTTAATATAACATAATCTTCATCATATATATTATAAATTCTTATTAAATTAAAATCATTAATTATTAAATATATTATTAAACGAATTGTATAAAATATAGTTAATCCTGTCGAAAAATAATATAAATATAAAACTAACATATTTAAATTTCTTATTATTACTGTTTCTAAAATTATATCTTTTGAATAAAACCCAGCCAAAAAAGGAATACCACATAAAGCTATATTTGAAATATTTATACACAATGAAGTTATTGGTATATAAATTCTTACCCCCCCTATTATTCGAATATCTTGATTATCATTTATTACATGAATAATTACTCCAGCACATATAAATAATAAAGCCTTAAATATAGCATGAGTTAAAAGATGAAAAAAAGCTAATTCACCATAACCTATTCTTAAAATTCTTATTATTAATCCTAGTTGTCTTAAAGTTGATAAAGCAATAATTTTTTTTAAATCATATTCATAATTTGCACAAATTCCAGCTATTATTATCGTTAATCCAGATAATAATAATAAAATCTTTAATATAAATATATCTAATAATAATAAATTAAAACGAATTAATAGATAAACTCCTGCAGTTACCAAAGTTGAAGAATGAACTAAAGCAGAAACTGGAGTAGGAGCAGCTATAGCTGCTGGAAGCCAAGAACTAAAAGGAATTTGTGCTCTTTTTGTTATAGCCGCAATAATAATTATTACACCAATAAAATTTATAGAAAAATCATTTTTTATAAAACTTAAATAAAAAATATAATTTCATCTTCCATAATTTATTATTCAAGCAATTACTATTAAAATTATCACATCCCCAATTCGATTAGATAAAGCAGTTAATATACCAGCATTATAAGATTTAATATTTTGATAATAAATTACTAAACAATAAGAAATTAAACCTAATCCATCTCAACCTAATAAAATTCTAATAATATTAGGACTAATAATTAATAAAATTATTGATATAACAAATATAATTACTAAAATAATAAATCGATTTAAATTTATTTCTGATCTTATATAACTTTTTCTATAATAAATTACTGAAGAAGAAATTAACAATACAAATATTATAAACAATAATGATATTCAATCTAATAAAATAGTTATAACAATATTTGTTGAATTTAAAGAAATAATTTCTCATTCAATAATAAATATTAAATTATTTATAATAAAATATATTATTATAAAAAAATTTACTAACATAAAAAAAAAAAAAAAAAAAAATCTAATAAAACAGATAGAAAATTTTGGAGGGGTTTAAAAGGAAACCCCATATTTTTGACTCCCCAAACCAATATTTTTTTTAAATTATTTAAATAAAATCAAATTATTACATAATCAATTTTTAATACTAATAAATTTAAAGGCAATCAATGTAATCTTAATATTAAATATTCTCGAGAAACTCCCCCATAAAATCTATAAAATCCTATTCTATATTTACCATGTTGAGTATACGAATATAAATATAGTCTATATCCAGCTCTAAAAAAAGAAATTCCAATTAATATAAATATTGTAATTCAAGATCATCTTATTATTCTATTAATTAACCTAATTTCCCCCATTAAATTTAAAGAAGGGGGAGCAGCTATATTAGAAGATATTATTAAAAATCATCATATACTTATTGAAGGCATAAAATTTATTAATCCCTTATTAATAAATAATCTTCGTCTTATTAAACGCTCATAATTAATATTTGATAAACAAAATATACCTGATGAACATAACCCATGCCCTATTATTATAATATAAGAGCCTATGTACCCTCAATAATTTATTGTTATAATACCCCCAATTACTATTCCTATATGAGCAACTGATGAATAGGCAATTAAAGATTTTATATCAATTTGACAAAAACATTTTAATCTAATATATATACCTCCAATTAATCTAATTACAATCAATAAATAATTTATTTTTAAACCAATTTTTTGTAAATTAATTATTACCCGTAATAACCCATATCCCCCTAATTTTAATATCACAGCTGCTAAAATCATAGATCCAGAAATAGGAGCCTCAACATGAGCCTTAGGTAATCATAAATGTACAAAATATATTGGTATTTTTACTAAAAAAGCTAAAATTATTGATATATATATATAAATATTTTCATAATTATTATATTTTATAAAATAAATTATTATTCTGTTTCTATTATTATAAATAAAAAAAATTCCTATTAATAAAGGTAAAGAAGCAAATAGAGTATAAAATAATAAATATATTCCTGCCTGTATTCGTTCTGGTTGATACCCTCATCCTATAATTAATATTAAAGTAGGAATTAAACTTCCTTCAAAAAATAAATAAAATATAAATAAATTTATTACTCTAAATGTTAAAAATAACATTACTATTAATATAATAATATTAAATAAAAAAAATCTTAAATAAAATTTTGTTTTTATTAATCTCTGACTTGCTATAATTATTAAAGCTCTTACTCATAAACTTAAAATAATTAAACCAAAAGAAATTATATCACACCCTATTATATAACTCAAATTACAAAAATTTATAATATTAATTCTTAAATTTATAAATATATAGGTTATTAATATTAATAATAAATAAACCATTCAAAATATATTTTTTAAAAAACATAATGGAATAATAAATAATAATATAAATAAAAATTTTATCATTAAATTAAATTAAATCTTTGAAAATAATCATTCCCATGAGTTCGAATTATAGTTACTAAAATTGATAACCCTAAAGCTCCTTCACAAACTGAAAAAACTAAAAAAATTATTAATATATATAAATTATAATTAATTATTCTTAAATAAATTATTATTAAAAAAAAAATACTTAAAACAATAAATTCTAATCTTAATAAAACAATTAATAAATGTTTATGTTTAGATACAAAAATTATATTACCAACTAAAAATATAACTATTCTTACCATATAAATATTTATTATCATTAGTTTTTATAGTTTATTTAAAACATTGGTCTTGTAAATCAAAAATAAAAATTTTTTTTAAAAACTTCAAAGAAAAAGAAAATTCTTTATCTATAATCTCCAAAATTATTATTTTTATAAACTATTCTTTGATATCAAATTATTTATTTCTTTATTAATAATATTTTTTTCTATTATTATATTATTTATTCATCATCCATTATCTATAGGATTATTAATTTTAATTCAAACTTTACTTTTATCTTTATTATCAGGAATAATTATTAATACATATTGATTTTCTTACATTCTATTTTTAATTTTTCTTGGAGGCTTATTAGTTTTATTTATTTATGTCTCTAGTATTGCCTCTAATGAAATATTCAACTCACTTAATTTTTCTCTAATTATTATATTTTCTTTTTCATTAATTCTTTTAAGATTATTATTTTATAAAAATTTATTTTGATTAAATTTTAATTTTAATGATGAAATAAATAATTTCTTTTTTAATTATTTATTTTTTAATTTTGAAAATAAAATCAATTTAACTAAATTATATAATAATAATACTTATTATTTAATATTTTTATTAATTATTTATCTATTTATTACTTTAGTTGCAGTAGTAAAAATTACTAATATTTTTTTTGGCCATTTACGATCAAACTTTTAACTAATGATAAATTTTTTTCCTGCCCGAAAATCTCACCCAATTTATAAYATTATTTATAACTCATTAATTAATTTACCATCTCCTTCTAATATTTCTTCTTTATGAAATTTTGGATCCCTTCTAGCTTTATGTTTAATAATTCAAATTATTACAGGTCTTTTTTTAACTATATATTATACTGCTAATATTGAAATAGCATTTAATAGAGTAAATTATATTTGTCGAAATGTAAATTATGGATGATTAATTCGTACTATTCATGCTAATGGAGCTTCATTTTTTTTTATTTGGATTTATATTCATATTGGTCGAGGAATATATTATGGATCTTATAATTTCTTACAAACATGAATTGTAGGAGTAATTATTTTATTTATTTTAATAGCAACTGCTTTTATAGGATATGTTTTACCCTGAGGACAAATATCTTTTTGAGGAGCTACAGTTATTACTAATCTTTTATCAGCAATTCCTTATTTAGGAACAACTTTAGTAAACTGAATTTGAGGGGGATTTGCTGTTGATAATGCTACACTTACCCGATTTTACACATTTCATTTCTTATTCCCATTTATTATTATGATATTAACTATAATTCATCTTTTATTTCTTCATCAAACAGGATCTAATAATCCTTTAGGTATTAACAGAAATTTTGATAAAATTCCTTTTCATCCATTTTTTACTTTCAAAGACTTAATTGGATTTATTATTTTAATCTATTTATTAATTATATTAACTTTAATTAATCCTTATTTATTAGGAGATCCAGATAATTTTATCCCTGCTAATCCCTTAGTAACCCCTATCCATATTCAACCTGAATGATATTTTTTATTTGCATACGCTATTTTACGTTCTATTCCTAACAAGCTTGGAGGTGTAATTGCTTTAGTTATATCAATTTTTATTTTAATTATTCTTCCATTTTCTAATAATAGAAAAATACAAGGAATCCAATTTTATCCTATTAATCAATTATTATTCTGAACATTAATTTCTATTATTTTTCTTCTTACTTGAATTGGAGCCCGACCAGTTGAAATTCCTTATATTTTTACTGGTCAATTATTAACTATTTTATATTTTTCCTATTTTATTATTAATCCTTTATTAATTAATTTTTGAGATAAATTAATTTTTAAATCTTAATTAATGAGCTTGTATAAGCATTTGTTTTGAAAACTTAAGAAAGAATAACTTATTCTATTAATTTATACTAAATTTATTTTATACTTAAAATAGAATTAATAGTTTTAATCCTAAAAAAAATATTAAATAATTTAATGATACTGGTAAATAAATTTTTCAACATAAATATATTAATTTATCATATCGATAACGAGGTAATGTTCCTCGAACCCAAACAAAAAAAAATGATAAAAAAACTAATTTTAAATAAAATAATAAACTTAAACTATAACCCCCTAAATAAATAACTACAAATATTATTCTCATAAATAAAATTATTGAATATTCAGCTAAAAAAATTAAAGCAAATCCTCCTCTTCTATACTCAATATTAAACCCTGAAACTAATTCTCTTTCCCCTTCAGCAAAATCAAAAGGAGTACGATTAGTTTCAGCTATCATTGAAGATAAAAAACATAAACTTAAAGGAATTATTATAAAAAAAAATCAAATTATATCTTGATAAATTTTATATATAAATAAATTTAAATCTATAATTAAAATTACTCTTGATAATAAAATTAAAGCTAATCTTACTTCATAAGAAATTGTCTGAGCAACAGCACGTAAACCTCCTAATAATGAATAATTAGAATTTGAAGATCAACCAGAAACTAATAATATATAAACCCCTACTCTTAAACATCTTAAAATAAATATTACCCCTAAATTAAATATAAACATATTAAAATAATATGGAATTACTATTCAAATAATTAATCTTAATATAAAATTTAAAATAGGAGAAATATAATAAGATAAATAATTAGAATAATTTAAATAAACTTGCTCTTTCGTAAATAATTTAATTGCATCAGAAAAAGTTTGTAATAAACCTATAAATCCTAATTTATTAGGACCCTTTCGAATTTGAATATATCCTAATAATTTTCGTTCTAATAATACTAAAAAAGCAACTCCAATTATTACCCCAATAATTAAAATTAATCCCCCAATTAATAAATTTATATACTCAATTATCATATACTATCTATATAATAATTTATATATTTATGATTTCTAAAACCATTACATTTTTCTGCCAAAATAGTTATATATATATATATATATATATATATATATATATAATTTAATTAATGAAATTTTTAATATAAAATTATTTTAAATATTTGATCCTTTCGTACTAAAATATTTTATTTTTTTAAAGATAGAAACCAACCTGGCTCACCCCGGTTTGAACTCAGATCATGTAAGATTTTAATGATCGAACAGATCAAAATTTTAAACTTTTGCATTTATATTTTATTTTAATCCAACATCGAGGTCGCAATCTCTTTTTTTTATACGAACTAAAAAAAAAAATTACGCTGTTATCCCTAAGGTAATTTTATCTTTTAATCATTAATAATGGATCATAAATTCACTTATTCATGTAATTATAAAAAAAAAGTTTATTTAATTTTTCTATCACCCCAATAAAATAATTAAATTTTTTTTAATTATAATTTATATATAAAATCTTAAATAATTTAATTATTAAACTCTATAGGGTCTTCTCGTCTTTTAAATTAATTTTAGCTTTTTAACTAAAAAATTAAATTCTAATTATAAATAAAAGACAGCTTATATTTCATTAAATCTTTCATACAAGTCTTCAATTAAAAGACTAATGATTATGCTACCTTTGTACAGTCAATATACTGCAGCCCTTTAATATTATATATCAGTGGGCAGATTAGACTTTAAATTATTTTCAAAAAGACATGTTTTTGATAAACAAGTGAATATACCTATTTGCCGAATTCCTTTTATTTAATTTTATTTAATTTTACATTATTATTATATTTTATACTAATTTTATCATTATAACAATTTTTTCATAAAAAAAAAATTTTTTTTTATATAAATTTAATTTTTTATAAAATTTTATTTTAATTAAAATTTTTTATAAAAAATTAAAATTTTTAAACAATTTAAATTTTAAAAATTTTAATTTCATTTAATTTAACTTATAAAATTTTATTAAAAAGCTTATCCCTTTTAATATTTAATTTAATTTAATAATAATTTTTTAAAAAATTATTATTTTAATTAAATTTTAAATTAAATTTATTTCTAAAAAAACTAGATATATTTAAAAACGATTAACATTTCATTGCTAATTAATTATTTAAAATAATTATGCTACATTAACTTTTTTAATTAATTATCTCTTTTAAATTCGAGATTTATTTCTATAAATAAATTTATTTAATAAACTCTGATACACAAGATACAATTAATCAAATTTACTTTTTCTTAATTTTATTTTCATTTATTTCAAATTTCTTTTACAATACTAATTTACTATAAAATTTTTAATTTTTTCTATTAAAAATACTCCAACCCCATATTTTTATTTTAAAATTTTTTTTATTAATTATAATTTTTTAATTTTTCCCCTTCAAATTAATTAATTTATATTAATTTCTTTTCAATGTAAATGAAAAACTTTATCAAGCTCTAATTTGTTCTTTCTAGAAACACTTTCCAGTACCTCTACTTTGTTACGACTTATTTCAATTTTTAAATGAAAGTGACGGGCAATATGTACATATTTTAATTTTTAATCATTTTATTAAATTAAATAAAATTACATTTAAATCCACCTTCAATAAAATTTTTCAATTTCATATTCATTTAAATAATTTTATTGTAATCCATTATATTCTTAATTATAATCTACATCTTGATCTGAATTAATTTTTTATTTAAATTTTTAAATATTATTTTTTATAAAAAATATTTTTTAACAACGATATATAAAATATTAAATTAAGTAAATTTATTCGTGGATTATCAATTATTAAACAGATTCCTCTAAATGAACTAAAATACCGCCATATTATTTAAGTTTCAATAAATAATTATTTACTATTTTAGTATTATAATTTAAATTTTTAATAATAGGGTATCTAATCCTAGTTTAAAATAAAATTTATTAAAACATAATTTTTATATAAAATTTAATTGAATTAAAATTTCACCTTATAATTCAATATTTATTTTAATTTAAATTTATTATTTATAAACTGAAATAATTTAATTTAACTTTTGTATAACCGCAACTGCTGGCACAAAATTTGTTATTAATTTTTGTATTACTAAATCTTAATTTCTTAAATTTTTAATTTTATTTACTACAATTTTTAAATTATTATTATTAAAATAATAAAAAATTAACACTAAAATTTATATATAAAATAAACTTTCAATAAATTTTTTTAAACATAATTATTTATTATCTATTTTTATAATTTTTCACATAGATTTTTTTTTTTTTTTTTTATATTAAAAATTTAATATAGATAATTTTTTTTATGTTAAATAATTAATAAACATTAATAAATTTTTATTATTTCTTCTATTTTTTTTTTTGTAATATTTATTAAATTGAAAATTTAATTATAAATTTTTTATTAACTAATTAAAAATCATATATTATTAATATAATATATTTTAAATAATTAATTTATTATATTATTAATTTTATATAAAATTAATTTTTTAATAATTTTTAATTATATTAATTAATTAAATTTTTAATATATGTATATATATATATATATATATGTGTGTGTGTGTGTGTATATATATATATATATACTAATTAAATTCACTTTTTTTAAAAAAAAAAGTGAATTTAATTAATTTTAAAACCGTTTTTTATAAATTTTATATAAATATT